CCTTCAATTTTGTGATTCATATTCTTTAAAGAAATTTTAAAACCGTTGGACTAAAAAATTTTATTTTAATGCTTGTTTATTTTTAGGGTAACATTAAGTTGGACTGTTGCTCGAAATATAATAATGACATAATGGTAATTATCTACCTTTTATATATATAAAGTCTTATAAAGGAAGATTTATTTACATTATTCGTATGATCTAGCAACGATTTTTTCAAGGTTTAATAACCTATATGGGTAGAAAAAAAAGGGTTTTAATATTAAAATCTATTGAGGTGTATTCCAATTATTCTCATTAATCAGTTAAGGTAGATATATATTATTAAATAATTTATATACATATACATGTGTTATTAAATAATTTATATACATATACATGTATTATATAATAATAATAGTATCTACTATAACTATGCTAGATTCCATTTAAAAGGGAAAAAAAATGGAATCTAGCATAGTTATAGTAGATACTATTCCAATGTTTAGAAACATTGTTTAGAATAATATTGGGCAAAATATTTTTCCTTTGGGAGGGAAGGCCTTTTGCGGATTTTACTTAATTTGGCTGGTTGATCTAAATCAATGTTAAAATACAAAAATATTCTGTTTGATTATGTAAATTGCGAAGTATAAAAAGTAGATTAGAACTAATTTATAATTTATCCATTAGTCAGAATGTAAGTAAAAAGTTTTTGAGTTTTATTCTTGCTTATTATATTTATTTTAACATTGATCTATATGTATATTTTTGTATTGTTTTTATTTCTAAAGGAAATCTAAAGGTGGTTTTGCAGTAGATAATTTTATTTATATTAAGGTGTTTTAGATTTGGTAAATGTTAATTAGAATTGGTTAAAATTGTGCCAGCATCCGCGGTTATACAATAAATTCAAATAAATATTATTAGTTTTGAAGTAATTATTATTTTGGGTTTAATATTAATTAAGATATTTAAGGGTGAAATAAATTAATATTTTAGGGTTATTAAATGTAGAAGTAAGAATGAATTGCGAAATTGAAGATGTAAACTAGGATTAGATACCCTATTATTTTTATTGTAAAACATTTAAACTTGAGTATTAGTAGATATGATCTTGAAACTTAAAGAATTTGGCGGTATTATAGTCTATTTAGAGGAATCTGTTATGTAATCGATAGTCCGCGCTGAATCTTACTTATATTATTATCTTGTATACCGCTGTTTATGAATATATTTTTAGGTTATTTTCTAGATGTGCTAATAAAAAGAATTTCAAGTCAAGGTGCAGTAAATATATAAGTTAAATAATGGATTACATTAAAATGTATTTATTACGGATAATTACTTTAAAATTATTTGAAGGTGGATTTAATTGTAATTTTATTTAGATTGTTAAAATGATTTATAGCTCTATAATATGTACACATCGCCCGTCACTCTCATTATTAAGGTGAGATAAGTCGTAACAAAGTAGRTGTATCGGAAGATGTTCCTAGAAAGAATTTAATAAACAGGTTAAGCTTAAAGTTAAGATTTTCATTTACACTGAAATTATTTATCGTGCGATTCGATATAATCTGAAATTTATATAATTGTATTAATTACATTAATAACAAATTGTAAACTGATTAAAATAGATTTATGTTGATGTAGAATTGATTGAGATAATTATTTTTACTATAAAGTATTAGTACTGTAAGGGAAATCATGAAATATTTTTTATAATTAATAGAAGTTAATTTTATTTATTGTATCTTGTGTATCAGAGTAGATTGAAATAAATTTTTTAATTAATTTTTCTCGAAGTTAAAAGATTTAATTAGAAATGTTAATTAATGTTTCAAAATTATTAAGAATTTCTAATTGGTAATGAAATGTTATTCGTTTTTAAGAATATCTAGTTTTTTAATAAATGAATTTAATTCAGAGTGCTTAAATTATATAATTTATTGGTGAAAGTATTTATTTTGTGTACTTAATTTTTAAGGGGAAAAACTCTTTAAAATATAATTATAATAATTGATGATTTATAGAATTTTGTGAATTTAGAATTTGTTATTAATTAAAGGGTGTTAAAACTTAATTCTTGTCATGTACAATTAAACTTTTATTTAATTTTTTTATTAAAATGTAAAGTGGAATTTAAAAACTTTAATAAAAATGATTTAATTAGTAAAACAAAAATCATGAAATAGTTAATAATTTGGTATTTTAAAATAAGGAATTAAGCAAAATTTTTGCTCGCCTGTTTATTAAAAACATGGTTTCTTGTAATAATAAATTATATAGGAAATTTGACCTGCCCACTGAAAAATTTAAAGGGCCGCAGTATTTTGACTGTGCAAAGGTAGCATAATCATTAGTCTTTTAATTGAAGGCTGGAATGAATGGTTGGACGAGGTAAAAACTGTCTTATTTTTGATGAAAAATTGAATTTAACTTTTAAGTAAAAATGCTTAAATATAATTAAGGGACGAGAAGACCCTATAGAGTTTAATATTCATAGTATTAATTGAGTTTAAAATTAATTTTTAATTAATATGAAGTTTATTTAATTGGGGTGATTAGAAGATAAATTAAACTCTTCTTTGATTTTAATAATATAAATAATTTAAGGATCCATAAATAATGATTATAAGATTAAATTACCTTAGGGATAACAGCATAATTCTTTTTGAGAGTTCTAATCGAGAAAGGAGATTGTGACCTCGATGTTGGATTAAGATGAATTATGGGTGCAGGTATTCAATAATTAAGTCTGTTCGACTTTTAAATTCTTACATGATCTGAGTTTAAACCGGTGTAAGCCAGGTTGGTTTCTATCTTTAATAAATTAAAATATTTTAGTACGAAAGGACCAAATATTTAGAATAATTTTTTAAAAATTGAATATTAATAATACTATTTTGGCAGAATTTAAGTGTAATAGATTTAGAATCTATATATATGATATATAAATCATAAGTAGTATATGTTAAGTAATGAATTTTATGTTTTAATCTTTGTTAGTGTAATTTTAATTATTTTTGTATTAGTAGGTGTAGCTTTCTTTACTTTATTAGAACGTAAAGTTTTAGGATATATTCATTTGCGAAAAGGTCCTAATAAGGTAGGATTTATAGGAATTCTTCAACCTTTTAGAGATGCTATTAAGTTATTTTGTAAAGAGCATATTAATCCACTGGTTTCTAATTATTTATTATATTATATATGTCCAGTTTTTTCCTTATTTTTATCTTTATTTTTATGAATATTAATGCCGTATATAAGTGGTATATTTAATTTTAATTTGGGATTATTTTTTTTTTTATTATGTACTAGTATAGGTGTTTATACTATTATATTGGCTGGTTGGTCTTCAAACTCTAATTATGCTTTACTGGGAGGTTTACGCGCGGTAGCTCAAACTATTTCTTATGAGGTAAGTTTAGCATTAATTTTATTATCTTTTGTATTTTTGATTAGTAGATATTCTTTATTAGATTTTTTCTATTATCAAATTGGTATTTGATTTTTATTTTTTTTATTTCCTTTATGTAATATTTGGTTTGTTTCTTGTCTTGCTGAAACTAATCGTAGACCTTTTGATTTTGCTGAAGGTGAATCTGAATTAGTTTCAGGGTTTAATGTTGAATATGGAAGAGGAGGTTTTGCATTAATTTTTTTAAGTGAATATTCAAGAATTTTATTTATGAGAATATTAAGATGCATTATTTTTATAGGTTCTGATTTACATTCTTTTTTATTTTATGTAAAAGTTCTTTTTATTGGTTTTTTATATATTTGAGTTCGGGGTACTTTACCACGTTATCGTTATGATAAATTGATGTATTTAGCTTGAAGGAGATTTTTACCTGTTTCATTAAACTTTTTAATATTTTATCTGGGGTTAAAGATTTTTTTTTAAGGCTTAAATAAGTAAATAAGTTAATAAGGGATTTAAACCCTTTTATTATGATTTCAAGGCATAATCTTATTCAAGAAGTTTATAACTAACTATATTAGTTAAATAAAATATAATCTCATATTTTAGTTATTAAAGGATTAAGAATATAATATAAAAAGTATATTACGGTTAAAATTTGACCAGTTAAAATATATGGATCTTCAACTGGACGAGCTCCAATTCAAGTTAATAAGATGACAATTATTACTATCATTCAGAATATAAATTGGTTAATAGGATAATATTGAAGTCCTCGGGAATTGTTTTCTCTAAAAGGTAAAACAAATAAAATTGCAATAGATATAACTAGGGCAATTACACCTCCAAGTTTATTAGGAATTGATCGGAGAATAGCATAGGCGAATAGGAAATACCATTCTGGTTGAATATGAACAGGTGTTACTAAAGGATTTGCGGGGATAAAATTGTCTGGATCTCCTAAAATGTAAGGTTCTTTAAGGGATAAAAGGGAAAGAATCATAAATATAATAATAAAACCTAAAATATCCTTAAATGTAAAATATGGATGGAAAGGAATTTTATCAATATTTCTATTTACTCCTAATGGATTATTTGAGCCAGTTTGATGTAAAAAAAGTAGATGAATTATTACTACTGCTGTAATAATAAAAGGTAAAACAAAATGGAAAGTGAAGAACCGGTTTAATGTAGCATTATCTACTGCAAAACCACCTCAAACCCATTGAACTAATTCAATTCCTAGGTAGGGAATTGCAGATAATAAATTGGTAATTACTGTTGCTCCTCAAAATGATATTTGCCCTCAAGGTAAAACGTAACCTATAAAGGCGGTAGCTATGACTAGGAATAAAATAATCACTCCAATTGTTCATGTGTAATAAAATTTATAAGATCTATAATAAAGACCTCGTCCAATGTGAAGGTAAATACAAATAAAAAATAAAGAGGCTCCATTAGCATGAAGAGTACGGAGGAGTCATCCGAAATTGACGTCTCGACAAATATGGGCTACTCTTGTAAATGCTAGATCAATGTGTGCTGAATAGTGTATTGCTAAAAATAGTCCTGTAAAGATCTGGATTAATAAGCAAATACCTAAAAGTGACCCAAAGTTTCATCAGGATGAAATATTAGATGGGGTAGGAAGATCTACTAATGCATTATTGGAAATTTTAATTAAAGGGTGTATTTTCCGTAAAGGTTTATTCATTAAAATATTTGACGTAAAGGTCCTTTATAAATATAAATAATTTTAACTACCCCAATTAATGTTAAAAAAAGATAAGATGCAATTATGATTGTAATTAAGTTTATTGGTTGATTATATATTTTTAATAAGAAAATATTATGAGTTGTTTTGAATATAAAATTATTTTCTATACTTTCATAAAGATTAACTGGATAATAAAAATTTACATAATAAATTAAAATTAAAAATCCGGGTAGAAAAAAAAGGGTTATAATCATTATATTTGAATATAAAAATATTTCATTTGAGGCAAGGCTAGTTACGTATATAAATAGAACTAATATTCCTCCAAGATAAATTAATAAAAGGATGTAGGAAAATCAAAATCTTAATGATATTCAACCTCTAATTAAGCATATTAGAATTGCTTGTAAAAATAGGATTAATCCTATTGATAATGGATGATTTAGAAATAAAAAGCTGATTCTGAGAGTTATTCTTATTCTTATTAAAAGGTATATAATTTCAAAGGGTAGTTTAATTAAAATATTAATTTTGGGGATTAGTGATAAGTTTTTCTTTCCTTTGAAGTTTTAAAAGTACAACTTTTTTTTGGTTTACAAGACCAATGTTTTATTTAAACTATTAAAACCAATGCTAATAATATTTCATTTGATATTTATTTGTGGTTTGTGAGTTTTTTGTTCTAAACGTAAACATTTATTAATAACTTTATTAAGATTAGAGTTTATTGTTCTTGTCTTATTTATTATTTTATATTATTATGTATTGGTAATGGAAGGGGAGTTATATGTTACTATAATTTTCTTATCTTTTGCAGTTTGTGAAGGTGCTTTGGGTTTATCTATTTTAGTATCAATAATTCGTAGTCATGGTAATGATTATTTTAATTCTTTTGGTTTATTACAATGTTAATATACATATTTTGAATAGTTTTTATAACCCCTTTATGTTTTTTAAAAAATGGTTGATGAATAGTACAAAATTTAATATTCTTTATCTCTTTTATATTTTTTTTTAAAATTGATTTTTTCGGTTGAAGAAATTTAAGATACATATTTGGTAATGATTATTTATCATATGGGTTAACTATATTAAGTTTTTGGATTTGTATTTTAATAATTATGGCAAGTTATTCAGTAATTCGGTATAAGTTTTATAATCATTTGTTTTTATTTCTAATTTTATTATTATTATTAATACTTTGTTGTACTTTTTGTAGTTGTAATATAATTTCTTTTTATATTTTTTTTGAAGGTAGTTTAATTCCTACTTTATTCTTAATTTATGGTTGGGGATATCAACCTGAACGTTTACAAGCTGGGATATATTTACTTTTTTATACTTTATTCGCTTCTTTACCATTATTAATAGGGCTATTGTATTTATACAATCATATAAAATTGTTTATTTTTTCCTTTAATAAATATAATGATTGTATAAATGTATATTTATATATAAGAATAATTATGGCTTTTTTGGTTAAAATACCTATATATTTAATACATTTATGATTACCAAAAGCTCATGTTGAGGCCCCTGTTTCAGGTTCTATGATTTTAGCTGGTGTTTTATTGAAATTAGGAGGATATGGATTATTACGAGTTTTTGGATATTTAGTGAGAATTGGCATTACTATAAATGTAATTTGAATTACTATTAGATTAGTAGGGGGATTTTTAGTAAGATTAATATGTTTACGTCAGGTGGATATAAAAGCTTTAATTGCTTATTCATCTGTAGCTCATATAGGTTTAGTAATTGGAGGTTTAATAACTTTAAATTCTTGAGGAATTTATATATCTTTTACTTTAATAATCGCTCATGGTTTATGTTCCTCTGGTTTATTTTGTTTAGCTAATATTTGTTATGAGCGATTGGGAAGTCGAAGTTTATTAATTAATAAAGGGCTTTTAAATTTAATACCAAGAATGGCTTTATGATGATTTATACTTTCGTCAAGTAACATAGCAGCCCCTCCTTCAATTAATCTATTAGGTGAAATTGGTTTATTTAATAGAATAGTTAGCTGAATATGAATAGTTATATTATTATTAATAATAATTTCATTCTTTAGAGCTGCATACACTTTATATTTATATTCATATAGTCAACATGGTATTAATTATTCTGGTATTTATAGAAGAATAAGTGGTAGTTGCCGAGAATTTTTACTATTAATATTACATTGATTACCTTTAAATTTATTGATCTTAAGGAGAGATATTGTATTAATTTAAATATGAATTGTTTATTTACTTAAGTAGTTTAATATAAAATAATGATTTGTGGTGTCATAGATATAGAATTATCTTAGGTTATGATATATTTATCATTATGTTTTATCAGATTTTTTCTTTTATTAATTTTATCATTATTGGGATTTAATTTAAGTTTATATTGTATTATAAATAATAATATTTATTTTGTGGAGTGAGAAATTATAAGATTAAATTCTTCTTCAATTGTTATAACATTATTATTTGATTGAATATCATTATTATTTATAAGTTTTGTTATATTAATTTCTTCTTTAGTTATTTTATATAGAGAGGATTATATATTGGGTGATATTACATTAAACCGGGTTCTTTTTTTAGTTTTAATATTTGTATTATCTATAATATTTTTAATTATTAGACCAAATTTAATTAGAATCTTTTTAGGTTGAGATGGTTTGGGATTAATTTCTTATTGTTTAGTAATTTATTATCAAAATGTTAAATCATATAATGCTGGTATATTGACAGCTTTATCTAATCGGATTGGAGATGTTGCTTTATTAATAGCTATTGCATGAATAATCAATTTTGGGAGATGGAATTATACTTTTTATGTAAATTGCTTATTTGATAGATTTGAATTTTGTATTATTTCATTTTTAGTAGTGGTTGCAGCTCTAACAAAAAGAGCTCAAATTCCTTTTTCTGCATGATTACCTGCTGCAATAGCAGCCCCAACTCCAGTATCAGCCTTAGTTCATTCATCAACATTAGTTACTGCTGGGGTTTATTTATTAATTCGGTTTAGAAGAATTTTTCCTAATTGGTTAATAAGAATTTTATTAGTAATTTCTGTTTTAACAATATTTATATCAGGATTAGGAGCAAATTTTGAATATGACTTAAAAAAAATTATTGCATTATCAACCTTAAGCCAATTAGGATTAATAATAAGAATTTTATCTTTAGGATATTCTGATTTAGCCTTTTTTCATTTATTAACACATGCTTTATTTAAGGCATTATTATTTATATGTGCCGGGATAGTTATTCATAATGTGAAGAATTTTCAGGATATTCGTTTTATAGGAAATTTATCTATTTTTATGCCTTTAACCTCATCATGTTTTATGATTTCAAATTTTGCACTTTGTGGAATACCTTTCTTGGCTGGATTTTATTCAAAAGATATAATTTTGGAGGTAGTTTCATTAAGAAATTTAAATATATTTATGTATATATTGTATTTTCTATCTACTGGTTTAACAGTCTGTTATTCTTTTCGTTTATTTTATTATGTTTTGTGAGGAGATTTTAATATAATTCCTATATATAAGTTGAGTGAAGAGAATTGAATAATAATTTATGGAATAATAGGTTTAATAATTTTTGCAGTTTTTGGAGGTAGATTTTTAAATTGAATAATTTTTATAACTCCTTACTTTATTTGTTTGCCCTTATTGATAAAATTCCTTCCAATTATAGTAAGTTTATTAGGTTTATGATTGGGTAGAATTATATTTAAATATAGTTTAAGTTATTATTTTACTATTTTTAATTATTATAATTTGATTATTTTTTCTGGTTCTATATGATTTATACCTTTTATTTTTACAAAAGGGGTAAGAAAATCATTTCTTGAAGGTGGATTTAATTCCATTAAATATATAGATATAGGTTGAAGTGAATACTTTGGTCCTCAAATTTTATACTTGATATTTATAAAGATAAGAAGTGTAAATCAATGGTTTCAGGTTAATAATTTTAAATCTTATTTAGTAATTTTTTTTATTAGTTTATTATCTTTAATAATAATTGCTTATTCAAGTATCTTATATAGAGTATAACATTGAAGCTGTTATTGAGATAATATTATCTTTGAATAAAATATTTATAAAAATTGAAAATATTTATTTTTACAATGAAAATGTAATGTTTTACTATTAAACTATATAAATTAAGATGTAAATGGATTTTAACCACTTGAATACAAAGTTAGCAGCTTTCACTCGTTCTACACATCTTCTTAATTGGAATATGAATTCAATTATATTATTAACAGTAATATACCTCTATTTGGTTTCAATCAAGAAGTAAGGATATTATATATATCTTACTATCAGGTCGAAACTGATTACAATTAATTTGTTTCTTACTTAAATTAAGGTAGATTGAAATTTCAATACTTTTTAAATGCAAATCAAACGTTATATTTAACTACAACCCTAATTTTTATTTGGCGGTATTTATACCTCTATTTGGTTTCAATCAAGAAGTAAGGATATTATATATATCTTACTATCAGGTCGAAACTGATTACAATTAATTTGTTTCTTACTTAAATTAAGGTAGATTGAAATTTCAATACTTTTTAAATGCAAATCAAACGTTATATTTAACTACAACCCTAATTTTTATTTGGCGGTATTTATACCTCTATTTGGTTTCAATCAAGAAGTAAGGATATTATATATATATCTTACTATCAGGTCGAAACTGATTACAATTAATTTGTTTCTTACTTAAATTAAGGTAGATTGAAATTTCAATACTTTTTAAATGCAAATCAAACGTTATATTTAACTACAACCCTAATTTTTATTTGGCTCAATTTAATGAACCTTGATTTCATTCATGATATAATCCGGTTAATAAAATTAAGATGAAGATGAATCTTGTAATTCTTCATGTTATAATATTTGAGTATAAAGGAATAATGGAAATAGGTAAAATTAATGCAATTTCTACATCAAAAATTAAAAAAATAATCGCAATTAAAAAAAATCGTAATGAAAATGGGAGCCGAGAAGATGATTTTGGATCAAATCCGCATTCAAAAGGAGATCTTTTTTCCCGGTTTTCAATTAACTTTTTAGCTAAAAAATGACTTAATACTATAATAATAAGGGAAATTGAGGTAATTATTAGAAATATAATAGTAAGGGAAATCATTATTTATTCTATAGGGATAGACCTTTTGATTGGAAATCAAATATACTTAATATATTAAATAAATATCCTCCTCATCAGTAAATAGATACATATAAAAATAATCAAACAACATCAACAAAATGTCAATATCAAGCTGCTGCTTCAAATCCAAAGTGGTGATTGGATGTAAAGTGTATAAAAATTATTCGGGTTAAACATGTAATAAGAAAGGTAGAACCAATAATTACATGAAGACCATGAAATCCGGTAGCTACAAAAAATGTAGAACCAAAAATTGAGTCTGTAATAGTAAAGGGTGCTTCATAATATTCATATAATTGAAGAGCAGTGAAGTACATTCCTAATATAATAGTAAATATTAAACCTTGACTTGCTTGATTATAATTATTTTCTAATAATCCATGGTGTCTTCATGTAATAGTAATTCCTGAAGCAAGTAGAACAGTTGTATTAAGCAGTGGAATTTGAAGAGCATTAAAAGGAATAATACCTTGAGGGGGTCATGATGAACCTAAATCCACAGCAGGTGATAAACTGCTATGATAAAATGTTCAGAAGAATGAAATAAAGAAAAATACTTCTGATACAATAAATAAAATTATTCCTCATCGTAATCCTGTTATTACTTTTATAGTGTGACATCCTTGAAAAGTTCTTTCTCGTACGACATCTCGTCATCATTGAATAATTGTTAATATTAATATTAATATTCCTACTAATATGAGTTTATCATTAAATTCATAAGAATATTTAATAAAACCTAATATTGCTACTATAATTCTTGTAGCTGCAATAATTGGTCAAGGTCTATATGTAACTAAGTGATATGGATGATTATTGTATATGGACATTAATTTACTTCTCTAGAATATAAAGTTCTTAATACAGCAAAAACATATGATTGAATTATAGCTACTGCTGATTCTAATATTAATAAAAGAATTTGAATTAAAATTAGCAATGGTAAAAGGGAAAGAATTATAGAATTTCCTGTATTTCCTAAAAGGGTTATTAATAAGTGCCCAGCAATCATATTTGCTGCTAAACGAATTGATAATGTACCTGGGCGGATTATATTTCTAATAGTTTCAATGCATACTATAAAAGGTATTAAAGATCCAGGAGTTCCTTGAGGAACTAGATGGGCAAATATGTATTTAGTGTTATTAACTCAACCAAATAATATAAATCTTAATCATAAAGGTAAAGCTAAAGAAAGGGTTATTACTATATGTCTTGTTCTTGTAAAAATATATGGAAATAAACCTATAAAATTGTTATATAAAATAAAGTAAAGTATAGAAATAAAAACAAAAGTTGATCCTTTATTAATAATCCTTTTTCCAATTAGAAGTTTAAATTCTTCATGTAATTTATTGGCAATTACATTTCATAATATTAAGTTCCGTGAAGGAATTATTCATATTGATATTGGAATTATTAATAAACCAATTCTAATTCTTGTTCAGTTTATTGATAAATTTATAATATTGGACGACGGATCAAATACTGAAAACAAATTTGTTATCATTTTCAATTTAATGTTTTAAAAATTGTTTTTTGTCTCCTTTTGAATGCGGATTTAATCTGAATAATATAATAGGTAAATATATTTACCAATAAAAAAAGTATAGTGAAAAGTAAAAAAAGTATTAACCAATTCAAGGGTATTATTTGTGGAATAAAGATGTATTAATTAACTTATTAATAATTTTAATATGACATATTAATGTTATCTTTTAACTAACTTCTTTTCATCAGAAGTAATTGCTATATTACTATCTACTGGTTTAAGAGACCATTACTTGCTTTTCAGTCATCTGATGTAATAATTTTAATATGACATATTAATGTTATCTTTTAACTAACTTCTTTTCATCAGAAGTAATTGCTATATTACTATCTACTCGGATAAAATAGAAATTCAAGTTAAAAAGTCATTAATGGATATACTTTCGACAACAATAGGTATAAATCTGTGATTTGCTCCACAGATTTCGGAGCATTGTCCATAAAATACACCAGGACGATTAAATCAAAAGGTGGCTTGATTTAATCGTCCTGGTGTAGCGTCAGCTTTTACTCCAATTCTAGGAATAGTTCATGAGTGAATTACATCTTCAGATGTAATTAGGATTCGGGTTAAGGTATTTATTGGTAAAGTTGTTCGGTTATCCACTTCTAAAAGACGAATACCATTATTAATTTCATTTTGGGGAATTATGTAGGAATCAAATTCTATATCAGCAAAATCAGAATATTCATAACTTCAATATCATTGATGTCCAATTGTTTTTAAAGTTAAAGTTGGATTAGAATTTTCGTCAATTAGATATAGAATTTGAAGGGAAGGCAGTGCAATAAAAATTAATACAATGGCGGGTAGAATAGTTCATAGGATTTCTAAATATTGTCCATCTATAACGTGTCGATCAGTAAATTGATTAGTTATTAGTGATAATATTATATATGCTACTATTGTTACAATTATTGTAATAATAAATATTGAATGGTCATGAAAATATATTAATTGTTCTATAAGGGGTGATGCACTATCTTGCAAACCTAATGATATATATATGGCCATTTGGTTCTAAAAAAAGTAATAAATATATACTTTATTTATGGAGCTTAAATCCATTGCACTATTCTGCCACATTAGAAATATTTATTTAAATGGGTAAATAGATTATTTAGTAATAAGTGTTAATTCATTATACGTATGTTCAGTGGGCGGTAAATTAAGTGTTCATTCAATCGAACTATTCATTTGTGATGAGAATAATACTGGTCGATCAGATCTTATTCTTTCTCATAGAATAAAAATAAATATAATAACAGCAAGAAAAGAGATTATAGAACCTATAGATGATACAATATTTCAGCAAGTATATGCGTCAGGGTAATCTGAATATCGTCGTGGCATACCAGATAATCCTAGGAAATGTTGAGGGAAGAAAGTTAAGTTTACTCCAATAAATATTGTTAAAAATTGTCTTTTTAATCAGGTTGGATTTAAGGTTAAACCGGTAAATAAAGGATATCAGTGAATAAACCCTGCTATAATTGCAAAAACAGCTCCTATTGATAAAACATAATGAAAATGGGCAACAACATAATATGTATCATGTAAAATGATATCAATTGCTGAATTAGCTAAAATTACTCCAGTTAAACCTCCAACCGTGAAAAGGAAAATGAAACCTAATGCTCATAAAGTAGCTGGGGTATAAATTATTTTAGATCCGTATATAGTAGCAAGTCAACTAAAAATTTTAATTCCTGTGGGAACAGCAATAATTATTGTAGCTCCTGTAAAATATGCTCGTGTATCAACATCTATTCCTACTGTAAATATGTGATGAGCTCATACTACAAATCCCAGAAATCCAATAGCAGATATTGCTCAAATTATTCCATAATTACCAAAGGCTTCTTTTTTCCCTCTTTCATGAGAGATTACATGAGAAATTATCCCGAATCCGGGTAGAATTAAAATATAAACTTCTGGATGTCCAAAGAATCAAAATAGATGTTGATAGAGGATGGGATCCCCTCCTCCAGCAGGATCAAAGAAGGAGGTATTTAAGTTTCGATCTGTTAATAATATAGTAATAGCACCTGCTAGAACAGGTAAAGAAAGAAGTAAAAGTAAAGCTGTAATTCCCACGGATCAAACAAATAAAGGTATTTGGGTTTGGTTTATATAAATTGGTTTTATATTAATTATAGTTGTAATAAAGTTTACTGCCCCTATAATACTTGATATCCCGGCAAGATGTAATGAAAAAATAGTTAAATCCACAGCAGGTCCTGCATGTGCAATTCTTGCTGATAAAGGTGGATAAACTGTTCAACCTGTACCAGCACCTCTTTCTACTGTTCTTCTAATTAGTAATAGTAAAATTGAAGGAGGTAATAATCAAAATCTTATGTTATTTATACGTGGGAATGCTATATCAGGAGCTCCCAATATTAAGGGGATTAATCAATTTCCAAATCCGCCAATTATAATTGGCATTACTATAAAAAAAATTATAATAAATGCATGGGCAGTTACGATAACATTGTAAATTTGATCATCTCCAATTAAAGATCCAGGTTGACCTAATTCTGTTCGAATTAAAATTCTTAATGATGTCCCAAGTATTCCTGCTCATGTTCCGAAGATAAAGTAAAGTGTTCCAATATCCCTATGATTTGTTGAGAATAATCATCGTTGCAATATTAGATTAAATGTTTTTATGATAAAATGGCTGAGGTTAGGTAATAATTTGTAAAATTATTAAGGAGAATATTTCTCTTTTATCAAGTCTTGTATTCATTACATGATATTAGAATGCAATTCTAATGGTATATATTTTATTAAGGCTTAAAACTTAAAGAAATTTTCTTTATTGATAACTTTGAAGGATATTAGTTTAATTTTAACTTAAAGTCTTCCTTAATAAGTTAAGAGAAGAAGATTTCTTGTTATTATGCCTAATAATACAACTGTTAAATTGAATATAATTAATTTGTGGTTGTGAATTATTTTAGGATATACTCATGTAAATCATAAATTTTCTGAATTTGTAATTATTAAGGTTGCATATATTAAACGTATATAGTAGTAAAGTGTCAAGAGGGATGATATAATTAAAATGAAGCATCTGAATATGAAGAGATTTTGTATTATGAAATTAATTGCAATTCATTTAGGAAAAAATCCTAAAAATGGTGGTAATCCACCTAATGATAGTATTGAAGTTAGTAATGTAAATTTAACTAATTTTTTGTTGTTAAAGGAGTTAAATATTTGTGTAATAAAGGAGATATTTAATATACCTGTTATTAAGATAACAACTGATACATTGATTATGTAAATTGCGAAGTATAAAATTCATAAATTTGCTCCTATAACTATTGTTATCAATATTCATCCAATGTGATTGATTGATGAAAATGCTAGAATTTTTCGTAAAGAAATTTGGTTTAGTCCTCCAATAGCCCCAATTAAAGCTGATAATATAATTGTTATTTGAATAAAAAAATTATTATATACTAAGTATGAAATTATCACAAAAGGGGCGATTTTTTGAATGGAGAGAATAATATAGCAATTACTTCATGTTAAGCCTTCAACAACTGAAGGCAATCATCAATGGAAAGGAGCAACTGCTATTTTTAAAAAAAATGGAAGAATAATAATGTTATTTCAAGAATTATTGGAAGTAAAGTAAAATAATTCTTGTATATTAATCTTGACAAGAATTATGAAGAGAATTGAAGAGGTTGCAATAGCTTGAATTAAAAAATATTTAAGGGATGCTTCGGTTGAGTATATGTTTTTGTTAGTAGATAATAAGGGAATAAAGGAGAGTAAATTAATTTCTAAGCCTATTCATGCTCCTAATCATGAATTAGCGGATAAAGAAATTAAAGTACCTCTAATTAATGTTATTAAAAAGAGGATTTTGGTTGAATTATTGGGCATTAGAAAAGAGAGAAATATCTCTATAATTGGGGTATGAACCCAGTAGCTTAAATTTAGCTTACTTTTCTAGTACATTTTGGTGTAAAGTGCACAAAAATTTTTGATATTTTGGGATAACAGTTCAATTCTGTTAAATGTAGAAATAAAATTCCTGGAATGAAAATAGTAAAAGTAATAAAATTACATTATTTATCCTATCATGATAACCCTTTAATTCAGGCATTTTACT